ATAGAAAGAGAAGCCCTGTAGGGGCTAAAAAAAGGGGGCCCAATGATAAAATAGAGATTTTTATTCAGGGATTAGATGACTTTATTAAAGGCTTAGAAAAGAATTTTTTATAGTTGATTAAAATGTTAAATGAAAGGTTAAGGTAGAAGAGAAGGCTAATGAGAGAGCCTAAAATTAATAATGAGCAAAGGGTGATTAGGGCTTTTGTTATTATAAGATAAATAATAATAAATTTTGGGATAAAGCCTAGAAAAGGGGGCAGCCCCGCAAGAGAGAGGAGTAGAACAATGGTGTAAGGCATTAGTTTAGAGGGCAGGGAGTTAGGGGCTTGTAGTTTTATATAATTAAATGAGAAGTTTTTTAGGAAGCCAATAATGGGGATAAGAATAATTGAATAAACTATAAAGTAGAGTATGGAGGAGGATTGGGAGACAGGAGAGCTTGCTAGAATTCACCCTGTGTGGTTAATAGAGGAGTAAGCTAGAAGAGGGCGAATTTGGGTTTGGTTTAGGCCTCCTAGGCCGCCTACAAGAGCGCTTGTGGCTCCTCTTATAAACAAAATAGGGGAGGAGACGGGGAGAGAGCTAGATAGGGAGACTCATAATGGGATAATTTTTTGCCATGTGGCTAGAATTATGCAGATGGTTCATCTTGCGGAGGCTATAACATTGGGGAATCAGAAGTGGCAGGGGGCAGCCCCTAGTTTAAATAAGAGGCCTAGTGTAAGGATTATGATAGGAAATTTTGGGCTAAGAAAAAGGAGGATGGGGGAGAGATGGAGGSCCCCCAATAAAAATAGAATAGAGCCGGTGGCTTGGGCAAGAAAGTATTTAATTATGCTTTCAATTTCTTGGTTTTGGGAAGTTAGTATTATTAAAGGGAGAAAGGCGAGGAGATTTAACTCTATGCTAAGTCATATTATTAGTCAGTGGTTCCTAGAAAGGGCGAGAAGAGTTCTGATAACTATAGTAAAAGAAAATAAGAGGGAGTGTGGGAGATAAGATATCATAAAGATAAAAAAGGAGTTGAACCTTTATAATTAAGATTAGAAGTCTAAATTTGCTTCCTGGCTTATCTTAGGTTCAGTTTAATGACCCTTCATGTCACTCATGGAGAAGGCCAAAAAGAAGGATGATAAAAAAGGATGTTGCAATAAGAGTTGAGGGTAGTATAATTGAGGAGGTTTTTAAGGCTTTAGGAAGTTGAATAATTAGAGCAATTTCGATGTCGAATACTAAAAATACTACGGCTAGTAAAAAGAACCGAAGAGAGAAGGGAGTTCGGGCACTTTTTTTAGGGTCAAAACCGCATTCAAATGCAGATAACTTTTCTCGGTCCTGGGTTGATCGTGAGGATAAAATAGAGGCGATTAAAAACACTAAACTTGGAATCATAATGGCAATTAACGAGGAAGAGAGGATAGGGGTCATTTACTAGAAATAAGTTTATTTTATTCTTTTTAGGTTAAAAGMCTAATGCTTGTCCAAGCTCTCTAGTATATAAGAAGGGGGCTAAATCCGCTACTTTAGAGTTCAAAAGTCTATGTGCATAAAACACTTTCTTATAAGATATTAAGGAGGTATTTATCCTATATTTAACTTTATCAAAGTTATCCGTTCAATCCGGCGTAATATCGGCGTATAATAGGTGAATTTTATTTTCATATATTGATCCTAAGTCAATTGCACTAGTCTGCCAACCTATTAGGTTCAAGAAAGGGGAGTTTATAGAGGGTTTATTTGGTTTCATGGAAGAAAAAGAGTTTTTTAGCTCAAGGTCCTTTCGTACTATTGGCTAAAGATTAAATTAAAGATAGAAACTGACCTGGCTTTCGCCGGTCTGAACTCAGCTCATGTAGGATTTTAAAGGTTGAACAAACCCACCTTAAAAGGCTTCTGCGCCCTTAGGAGATCCTAAGCCAACATCGAGGTGCCAATCTTTTCTGTTAATGTGAGCTTTAGAGAAAAATTAGCCTGTTATCCCTATGGTAACTAGTTTTGTTAATCGTTAATACGGATCAGTTAATAGACTTATAAGTCTTTGAGAAAAGGAATTTTTGGTTGTTCCTTTGCCGCCCCAGCAAAATTCTTGTAAAAAGGGTAGTTTTATTTTATTTTAATATTTTAGAGATTGAATGTAAGCTCAATAGGGTCTTTTTGTCTTTTAATGAGATTCAGGCTTCTTCACCTGAAGATTAATTTTCATTGGCTTTATAGAGACAGGGGAATTCTCGTTTGTCCATTCATACTAGCCACTAATTAAGAGGCAAATGATTATGCTACCTTAGCACGGTCAGGGTACCGCGGCCGTTAAACATTTAGTCACTGGGCAGGATGTACCTTTTATTTTATATCAAGAGGCAATGTTTTTGATAAACAGTCGAAATTCTTGTTTGCCGAGTTCCTTTATAAAGTTTAGAAGTTGTGGTTGAAATGGGGGGTTTCTAGGGGGAGAGAAAAGTGAAAAAAAGTATTAATTTTAGCAGAAACTTATAATAAAAGATTAGTAGTAGGGGTTCAATTAAAGGCGTATTATGGGGTAAATTATTTAGTAAATTAAGTTATAACACTTTTGTTTAGGTGGCTACTTTTAAGCCCACTATTAAGAAATTTATATAATAGAATTACGGGGAAAATAAAGCTTATCCTTTATTTTGTAGTATAGCAAGGTTTGCTTATCTTACTAATATAAGGTTATTGAACAACCAGCTATAAATTAGCGCGAAGGTATGTAGCCTCTGAGCCTTCTTTTAAAAAACTTTTTGTAACAAGAGAGAGGAGGCGCTTAGCAAAAAAAGCTCAGCTCGCTTAATTTTCGGGGTTATTAGTTTAAAAATTTTCTTGCTAAACCATGATGCAAAAGGTAGGTTGGTTTATAACTACTGATTTGTTAATTTAAACTTCCTGTAAAGTACTTTAATTTTGGGTAGGGTAGTTCACGGGTACGGCATTTTAATGATTTTAAGAAAATAAATAGATAAATTAAATGATTTGGTCGAAGCAAGCTGAATTAAACAACTCTTTTTCCAGTGTAAGTGGAGGGTATACACTTGATACTGTGCTTAGAAGGTGCAACTTCCGTTACGCCTACCTTGTTACGACTTATCTCGCTTTTCAGTGAGAGTGACGGGCGGTGTGTACACGCTTCAGATGGCCTTATTCATAATGAATGCTTTTTTTAATTACTTCTAAGTCCGCCTTCATGAAGGTTTTAATTCTTCGTTTTGTGTCTGGTTTTAGATTGTAACCCATTTTTTCTTTATCGTGGGCTGCATTTCGACCTGACGTTATGAGTTAGTTCGTTAAGTTTACTAGAGTCTTTTTCAAGGTAAACTGATGACGGCAATACACAGGCTGAGGGGCAAGATAAAGTGGGGTGAACGGGGGGTATCGGATTATAAAACAGGTTCCCCTAGGAGGTTGAAGGGCCGTCAAGATCTTTGAGTTTTAAGCATGGGCTTGTAGTTCTCTGGTATGGTGATTTTATGGCTGAGAATAGAAGGGTATCTAATCCTTGTTTTGGTCTTAGCTTTCGCGGGCTTGGTTATGATAAGAGGTTTGGCTGGGCAAATTTAACTTATTTTGGCTTTGGTTGTTATCATGGTATGTCTTACCGCGGTGAACCCGGAGGAATTAAATTGAGTTTATTGTTTAACCGCGACTGCTGGCACGATTTTAGTCAACTCTTTTCTTTTGTCCGTTTCTTACTTTAATAAATAGAAGCAGAATTTAATACTGCAGACGTGAGGGTACTTAAGTGTTGTGATTTAGTTTTAGAATTGGCGGGTTAATGGTCTTATTTTTTAATTTAAGATAAAAGGGCCTACTCACGGGAGAAAAAGATTTGCATGTATTTTTATTAAAGACAATTAATTAGGCAGCTAGAATCAAACTGTGTAGCAGGAGAGGTGTATCTCATTCCTGGGGTATGAGCCCAGTAGCTTGTTTAGCTTATCTTGCTAAGCCTTAGTGGTTTCACACTTCTAAGGTTGCAGCTTAGTGTTGTTAATTCAACTATAAGGCCTTCTATAGGGACGGCTTTGTTAATGATTGGAGGTTTAAAAATTAAGTTTTAAATTGGAAATGTTGCTGGTATCTGGGATAAGACAAAAAGGTGGTTTTGAAGTGGTTCTAGGAGAAATTGGGTCTAGGAGAAAAAAAGGAAAAAAATCGGGGGTCTGTCGGGAATTGGTTTTAGGGAAAACAGGGTCTGAGGGGCAAAAAAAGGGAGTTTGGGGGGGGGGGTGTGTCTCCACAAGGAAAAACGGGTGTATTAGGGGAAAACAGGCTGAAACAGGGTAAAAAACTATGTTTTTTTACCCCCTCCTATAGGAGCAGTACCTAGGGTAAATAATATATTAATTAGTATTTAATACTAGATCTTGAATGAGACTATTTACTAAATTATAAAAGTAAAACTCAGTTTAATGTAATATATACATTTAAAAAAAAAACTGTCAGTTGGCGCTGCAAGAAGCGGGGTTAATTTAGGAATAGAGTGGCAAAGCAATAGGATATTAATTTCATGAGGAGATAATAGCTAGGTTTGGGGTGAGAAGAATAAGGGGGGCAGATATTAGGAGGAGGGGAGTATAGAATGCAGGAGGGGTAAAGGAGGCGGGGTTAGAATAGGAGTTTTTTGGGCCGTGTTGAGAGGCAGTAAATATATGAAGGGAGTAGGTTGCAGTTATAAATCTAATAAGAATAATTATTAGTCTAAAGAGGATGGATTTAGAAAGAGTGGCGGTCATGAGAATAATTTCTCTTAGGAGATTAATGGAGGGGGGAGCAGCCATGTTAGCTGCTGAGAGGGAAAATCATCAGAATGATAGAGTTGGTATAGTGTTGATTATTCCCTTGGTGAGGGAAAGGCTTCGAGTGTTAGTTTTTTCATATGTTATATTAGCAATTGCAAATAGAGCTGAGGAGCAGAGTCCGTGGGCCAGCATTATAGTGAGGGCACCTTGGTGCCCTCACTTAGAGTTAGATATTAAGCCGGCAGTTAGAAGCCCTATATGGCCGATGGAGGAGTAGGCAATTAAAGATTTAAGGTCCTGTTGACGAATGCAGATTATTCTTGAGATTACGGCTCCTCACAGGGAAAGGCTTAGGAGAAAGGGGGTCAGGGGTTTTCTTATTTTAATAAGGAGGAAGGAAATTCGGATTAATCCGTAGGATCCGAGTTTTAGAAGGACTCCTGCTAGAATTATGGACCCTGCCACTGGGGCTTCCACGTGCGCTTTGGGAAGTCACAAGTGGACAAAAAATAGGGGCATTTTTACTAGAAATGCTATAATTGAGATTAGGGCTCAGAGGGGTGTGATGAGGGCAGAATGAGGCCACAATCAGAAAATTAGGGAGAAGGAAGTGTGGAGGTTAGCTTTGAAGATTAAAAGAAGGCTTATAAGGAGGGGAAGAGAGGCTGTGACTGTATATAGCATAAGGTATAATCCTGCTTGAAGGCGTTCTGGCTGGTATCCTCACCCTACAATTAGGATGAGGGTGGGGATTAGAGATGCTTCAAAGAAGATATAAAAGAGGAGGAAGTTATTTACTCTAAAGGATATTATAAGGGCGGAGGCTAGAATAATAATTTGTATTGAAAATAGGGAAGTTTTATTGTTATTGTGAAGTGTTAAGTATCTTATTATAATTATTATGCTGGAAATTCATGTGGTGAGAATAATAAGAGATAAATTTAACAGATCAATAGTAAAAAAGTTTATGGGTGAGAATGGGAGCGGGGTTGATATTAAGGGAATTGTAAGAAGGGAGACTGTAAGAAATGTGAAGGAGGGGGTGTGTCACTTGTTATTAGGGGAGGAGGCGGGTAGAAGTAGGAGCAAGCTAATAATGGGGATAATTATTTTTAACATTTATTAATAGATAAGGATTTAATAAGATCTGAGGCATAAAATCGGGTTATAACAACTAGGAGGGCTAGGCCGAGGCTGGCTTCGCAGGCTCCCAGGCATAAGATAAGAAGGATTATAAAAAGGTTTGGGCTTATTAATGTCAGAGGAATCATTAGAGAAAACACTAGAACTACCCCTTCTAGAGCTAGGAGGGCTATAAGGAAGTGTTTTCGCTGGGTAACTAGGGTGAATAGTATAATAATTATTGCTGAGAAGAGAAGGAGAAGGTGAATTTGTGGGAGCATTAGTCAAAAAAGAAGTTGAAATTCTTAATCTTTGGTTTACAAGACCAGGGCTGTATGTAGCCTTTTTGACTTCAGGCAGCAATAGTAAATTGATTTTTGGCTCCCAAAGTCAGTGTTATTTTTTAAACTACAGCCTGGAATAGTTAGTGCTGGGCACATTTTTAGCATGAAAAGCTAGTGTGTTGGTTGTTATACTATAACTACAATGCTTAAAGAGAGGCTCATTTTAGCAGCTTCAGTGCTATGTTTTATTTAAACTATTTAGGCATTATAAGATTAAGATTAACGGGATTGTAATAATTAATGGAAGTAAAATTTGGGTAGAAATTAATGATTTATGAAGAGGGCGAGTATTATAAAGAATTAATGAGGTGAGAGAGGTTATGCCCTTGCTTCTGGAGATTTCTATTCATCCCTGGTCCGAGACTTCAAGAAGAAGATGTCTAAGTGTTATAGGGGGCTTTATTAGTGCTTGGGAGGTTAGGGAAGAGAGGTATCATATAAACAATAAGCTTGTTTTGTTAGATGAAGTGGTTTTGTATTGGAGGGGGCTAGATAAATGAATATTTCATGTAATAAACATCCCTAGGAGGGAAATTGAAATAGGGAGAGATTTAGAAGAGAGTGGAAGGAATATTAGGGTATTTAGGGGGAGAAGAATTCAGTTGATTATTGCTCCTCTAGTAATAGCTCCTAGGGTTAGAATTAGGGCGGGGGAAGATAGATTTTTATCTTCGTCGTTGATAAAGGAAAGGGAACTGGTTGTGGCGGGGGATCACAGGGTATTGAGTATTATTCGGGTTGAGTAGGCTGTGGTAAGGCTTGTGGCTAAGAGGGCTAAGAGAATAATTAGGGAGTTGGACGGATTGAATAGTATTGATTCAAGAATTATATCTTTGGAGTAAAATCCTGAGAGGAAGGGAGCTCCGCATAAGGCTAAGTTTGCTGTAAGAAGGCAAGAGGATAGGAGGGGTTGGGTGAGAGAAGTCAGTCCCATAGTTCGTAGGTCTTGGCTATGGTTGTGGTGGTGAATTATTCTACCCGCACAGATAAAGAGGAGTGCTTTGAATAAGGCGTGGGTTAAGAGATGAAATATTGTAATGGAGGGGAGGTTTAGGGCAAGAGATATTATTATAACTCCTAATTGTCTTAGCGTGGAGAGAGCAATAATTTTTTTTAGGTCTATTTCTAATATTGCCGTTATTCCTGCTATTAGTATGGTGAGGGTTGCTATTACAAGGAGGGTTTTGTTGAAGGCGGGGATTAAACTTAGCGAGGGGTAGAAGCGAATTAGAATAAATACTCCTGCGGTTACAAGAGTAGAGGAGTGAACTAGGGCTGAGACGGGGGTGGGAGCTGCTATAGCTGCTGGCAGTCACCTAGAGAATGGAATTTGTGCTCTTTTTGTTATTCCGGCAACTATGATTGATAAAATAATTATTGTTTGAAGGGGGGACCCTGAGAAGGAGAGATGGATTCAGTGGCCTTGAGAGAACAGTCAGCTAATTCTAAGAAGGAGAGCGATGTCTCCGATTCGGTTTATTAAAGCTGTAATTATTCCGGCTCTCAGTGCTTTAGGGGTTTGGTAGTAGATTACTAAAAGGAAGGATATAAGTCCTAGTCCGTCTCATCCAAGAAGAAGGGCAATTAATCTAGGAATAAAAATTATTAAGTTTATGGATAGGATAAATAGAATAATTAGAAGTGTGAATCGGGCTTTGGAGTAGTCTTCTTTTATATAGGTTGTGGCAAATTGGAGAACGTTGGCGGAGATGAAGATTACGACGGCTGAAAATAAGGTGGAAGAGAAGTCAAGAATTAGAGGGAGGGTAAAGTTTGTTGAATTAAATGAAAAAAAGTATCACTCTAGGATAATGTATTTTTTTCTAGCTATGAGGCCCAGGGAGAATAATAATATTGGGAAAAATAAGAGTCAGAGAGCTTTTCTAGTAGCTTTACAGGGGTTAAGATAGGTCATGAATTAAGGACACACATAATGTATTTTTGGGGCCACATTCCAATGTTTGTTTTAAACTACCTTAATAAAGGGTGACCAGAGGGATTACTAAAAGAAGAATTAGGATTGCGCTTGGTAAGAATATCTTTCACGTGAGGTCTATAAGCTGGTCGTAGCGAATACGGGGAAAGGAGGCGCGAGTTCAAATGAATAGAAATGCAAAAAATATTGTTTGGATAATTAGGCCTGAGCTAGATTGAATTCTTAGAAAGAAAGAAGCAGAAAGAAGGGCCATAAAGAGAATGTTTGCGTATTCTGCTATAAAAATAAGGGCAAATGATCCTCTGCTGTATTCAACATTAAATCCTGAAACTAATTCAGATTCCCCCTCTGGAAGGTCAAAAGGGGTTCGGTTGGTTTCTGCTAGGACACTTGTGGTTCATATTAAAAATAGGGGGGGTATTATAAGAAGGGGTCAATGGTTTGATTGGTAGTTTATTATGTAAATGTCAAATGATGAAAATATAATTAGGATTGGAAGGATAATAAAAATTATTCTTACTTCATAGGAAATTGTTTGGGCTACTCTTCGAATTGCCCCTAGAAGAGCATATTTTGAGTTTGACGTTCAGCCGGCTCCCAGGGTAGTATAAACATTGAGGCTTGAAACACTTAGAAAGAGAAGGATTCCAAGTGGTAAAAATATAGAAGGGTATAGGTGGGGAAAAATTGATCATAAAATAAGGGTCAGGCTAAGGGTCAGGATGGGCGCAGAGAAGAACGGGGCAATGTTTGCTATAGAGGGTTTGATTTGCTCCTTAATAAATAGCTTGAGTGCGTCTGCCAGAGGCTGAGGAATACCTATAAGGCCTACTTTGTTTGGGCCTTTGCGGATTTGAAAGTATCCTAGGGCTTTTCGCTCTGCTAAGGTGTAGAAGGCTATGCTTAGGAGGGCACAAAGAAAAGTAATGATGGAGGATAGAATAAAAGGAAGAAACATAGTTAAAAGAGGGTAAATTCATATTTAGAGTTTAAATCTAATGCACTAGTCTGCCATTTTAACAGGATTTTAGGCGATTCGAACGCCTTTAAATGATTTTCAAAATCACAGGTTTCCAAATAAATCCGATTGTTTTTTAAGCTTAGGCTTTCTTTTTGAATGCAAGTCAAGGGTTCTCAATAAACTAAAAAAACAAGGCACAAGAAAAGTAATTTTCTATAAGACGGGCCGAAACCGTAGTGCGGGAGCGTGCGTCTCTTATAAGGGGTGGTCATCTGAGTATAGAGATAGGAGAAGGCAAAAGATGAATGCTTGAATTAGGCAAATACCTATTTCAAATAATATGTAGCCTGCCTGAATTAGAAAAATAAATGTTGAGGAAGTAATTGCTCCGGAAAATGTAGAGAAGGAGAGATAAATTCCTATGAGCCCAAGAACAATATGTCCGGCGGTTATATTGGCTACTAATCGAAATCTAAGTGTGATCGGGCGGATTAGAGTTCTTGTTATTTCAATTAGAATGAGAGCAGGACTAAGTCAAAGGGGAGCTCCGGCAGGAAGAAGGTGAGCAGTAAATTTTTTGGGCCTATAGAGGATGGATGAAATTATTAGTATGAGTCATAGGGGAAGTCCTAAACTTAGTGCTAAGAGAAGGTGGCTTGACAGCCTAAAGACATATGGAACTAGTCCTAGAAGGTTAATTAAGATTAGAGATAGAAATAAGGGGATAATAAATGATGAGAGACCTTTAATTTGAATTCCAGTAGTTCGAGTTATTTGTTCTCATATAATGTTGGTTGATGAGAGGATAGTTCAAAGATTACGTCTTGGTTGGGCCCAAAATGAGGCGTTTAGGAGCAGAAGAATAATTATACATGATGTTCAGATTGGGGTAGCGAAGAACAGGGATGAGGAAACAATGGAAGGGTCGAATGATGAGAAAATATCTGATAACATAGCAAAACTTGAATCTTATTCGTTTAAAGCTTTGAAGGCTTTTAGTTTATTTTAACTTAAAGTTTTATTTTATTAAGGTTTTATCTCATACTTTGAATGATAAAGGAAGCAAAATAAAAAGAATAAAAAATAAGAGTGTGAAGATTTGGCCTAGTCAATCGTAAGGCGGCTCAACTGGGCATCCTCCAATTCAGGTTAAAAGGGAGAAATCGGCGATTAGGCTTCAGAATAAAATTTGGTTTAGAGGGTAGAATGTTATTGATTGAAGTATGGGTTTGTATATTAAGGGGGGTAGGAATAGAATAAGGACTGCTGCTAGGAGGGCAATTACTCCTCCTAATTTGTTGGGAATAGATCGAAGAATGGCATATACTCAGAGAAAATATCACTCTGGTTTAATGTGAATAGGGGTTACTAGGGGGTTTGCGGGAATAAAATTTTCGGGGTCGGTAAATAGAGAGGGGTTAAGCAGGGTCAAGAAAATAATAAGGAGGGACGCTAAGAAGAATCCAAATAGGTCTTTTGAGGTGAAGTAAGGGTGAAAGGGCACTTTATCCAAGTTTCTATTAATTCCTAAGGGGTTGTTAGACCCGGTTTGGTGTAAAAATAGAAAGTGGATTATAGTAAATGCTACAATTGCAAAAGGTAGGAGGTAGTGAAGTGCGAAAAATCGGACTAGGGTGGCATTATTTACTGCAAATCCCCCTCATAATCATTCTACTATATTAAGGCCTATATAGGGGATAGCAGAGAGAAGATTAGTGATTACTGTTGCTGCTCAAAATCTTATTTGGCCTCATGGAAGAACATATCCCATGAAGGCAGTTGCTATTGAGAGAATAAATAGAATAACACCAATGTTTCATGTAGCTGTAAGCTTATAGGAGCCATAGTAAAGTCCTCGTCCAATGTGCAGGTAAATAGATAGGAAGAAAGCTGAGGCAGAGTTAGCATGGATGCTTCGAATTAACCATCCGTAATTTACATTGCGTATAATGTGGGCGATTGATGAGAACGCAGAATCTACATGAGGGGTAAAGTGTATTGTAAGAAATAGGCCAGTAATAATTTGAATAACTAGACAAAGTCCTAGAATAGAGCCAAGGTTTCATCATATTGAGATGTTTCTAGGGGCCGGAAGGTCGATTAATGATGAGTTTATAATTTTGAGGAGGGGGTGTGATTTTCGGAGGGGCTTAAACATAACTATTGAAGGGGCGGAGAGGGTAGCGAGCTTGGAAAACAATTTTTGTTACTGCAACCAAGGCAAGAAATAGAATGAATGCTAAAAGAAGGAAGGGAGCAGTTCAAAGAATAATAGAAAGTTTTGTTTGTGGGGAGGGAAAAGGAGGCATAAGTGTTGTGGTGAGAATTGGTATTGTAGCGAGTTTATATAGTATAGTAATTATAGTAAGAGAGGCAAGGATAAGGGGGATCACCTGAGAAAAATTGAATTTTATTTGTTGGTTTGGGGCAACAGCTGAGAAGTAGGCAAATATTACTAATATGCCCCCAATATAAATCAGGAAAATAATAAATCCGAACCATCTTGAGTGGATGAAGGCTGTTAGTAAGGCTGTTAATAAGGCTAGGAGCCAGATAAGGGCTCCAAGAATTAGGGGGGAGGTCCTCAGGGGGAGGATTAAAATAATAGATAAAGTAATAGATGTTAAAAGGAGAAGAGTCATTCACGTGGTGTGATATTAGTTAAGATCCTCATCAATAGATACAGAGAAATAGGCAGATTCATACGACATCTACGAAATGTCAGTATCATGCTGCGGCTTCAAATCCAAAATGATGAGAGGGAGAAAAGTGGTGGAGGTATGCCCGTAGGAGACAGATAATAAGAAAGGAGGAGCCAATTAGTACGTGAAGACCATGAAAGCCGGTAGCTACAAAAAATGTAGTGCCAAATACTCTGTCTGCGATTGTAAAGGACGCTTCGAAGTATTCTCCTGCTTGAAGGTAGGTAAAGTACACGCCTAGAAGAATTGTTAGAGTTAAGGCTTGTATAGCTTCTCGCCGGTTTCCTTCGAGGAGGCTGTGGTGAGCTCAGGTGACTGTAACTCCGGAAGCTAGTAAAACTGCTGTGTTAAGAAGGGGAACTCCGAAGGCATAAATAGGGGAGATTCCTGTGGGGGGCCAGCAGCAGCCAATTTCTGGTACGGGTGCGAGACTTCTGTGGAAGAATGCTCAAAAAAATCCGGAGAAGAATATAACTTCAGATAGAATAAAAAGAATTATTCCTATTTGAAGCCCTTTTACTACTTTTTTGGTGTGGTGTCCAAGAAGGGTGCCTTCGCGGGAGATATCTCGCCATCATTGAAATATAGTAAGGATTATAAGGGGGAAGGAGAATAGAAATCCGAGGGTCCCGTATCCGTGAAATCAGAAGGCAATACTTCTAACAAGGAGGAGGCCTCTAATTGAGCCTGTTAATGGCCAGGGGCTAAGTTCTACGAGGTGAAATGGTTGTTGTACCATAATACTTCCTTTAAATTTGGGTTAATCTTATTGCTTGGAAGGCAATTGTACACGGTATACTGAGGAGGTAATAAGAGGGAAATCCCGTTGGTAGGTTTACAGTCTACTGCTTTTTCTCGGCCATCTTATTAATTTCATTTTCATTTGTTGGAAGAGGGCTGGGTTGAGCGGGGTCCTAGTTTAGGAAATTGGGGGGAGCAGTGTCATCAGAATAGCAGGAGAATGGAGATTAAAAGGGCCCAAAAAATAAAAAATCTCTGTGTTCATAGAATGGGGGAGATGTGGGGCATTTGAAATGCATCATTGGAAAAATGATAATTTAGGGTTGACAACCCTATGTTATTTTAACTAGCTTTTCTTATTTAAGTAAATTGTTTTAATGATTTTATAGTTGAATTAAGGGAGGCGAGTCAATCGGAAGGGGCGTTATCCGGCACTGATGAGAATTTTTTTACTCATCTTAGGAAGGAGTTGGGGTATACAGCTTCAATAGCAATAGGTATAAAGCTATGGTTTGCTCCGCAGATTTCTGAACATTGGCCATAATAAATTCCCGGGCGAGATAAGTAAATAGTTAGTTGGTTAGTTCGGCCTGGAATTGCGTCTGCTTTTACTCCTAAAGAGGGGATTGCTCATGAGTGAATAACATCAGCAGCTGTTACTAAAATTCGGATTTCTATTTCAATGGGAAGGATTGCTCGGTGGTCTACTTCTAGGAGGCGGAACTCTCCTCTTTTTAGGTCTGTTGTAGGGGTTATATAGGAGTCAAATCTGAAGTTGTTAAAATCTGGGTATTCATAGGATCAGTATCATTGGCGCCCGATAGTTTTTAAGGTGACTTGAGGGTTTACTGATTCGTCTATAAAATAAAGAAGTCGGAGGGAGGGGAGGGCAAGGAATAAAAGAATAAAGGCTGGGATTATAGTTCATACTGTTTCAAGTTGAGCTGCTTCTAAAGTTTTTCGTGATGAGAAAGAATTTAGTACAATAGTTGTGAGTATATATCTTACAAATGTTACTACTATAATAAGAATTAAGCATGCGTGGTCGTGTAATTTGATTAAGTAAAATATAGAGGGGGCGACGGCTTCTTGTAAAGAGAGTTGACCTCATACTGCCATTTAAATGAGCTAAGKGGTTAGCAAGGGCCTAATTAACAGTTAGGTGCCTGATGGCTTTCATTTATTAAGTTTTAGGGGCGGTTACTGTGGGGGATTCGGGGGCATTATGGAAGTCTAGGGGGAGAGTTTCTTGTCATTCTAAGGATGTGGGGACATGAGAAGAGATAATAATTCTTCGCTGGCTGAGAAACGCTTCTCATAGAAGGAAGATAAAAAATAAAAGGGCTACGAAGGATAGTATAGACCCAATAGAAGAGATTAGGTTTCATTTTGTGTAAGCGTCAGGATAGTCGGAGTATCGTCGTGGTATCCCTCTCAGGCCCAAGAAGTGTTGGGGGAAGAAGGTAAGGTTAACTCCAATGAATATTAGATAGAATTGAGCTTTAGCTCATCGCGAGTGAAGCCTCATACCTGTGACTAGGGGAAATCAATGGGTTACAGCTGCAAATATGGCAAATACAGCTCCCATAGATAAAACATAGTGGAAGTGAGCTGTTACATAGTAGGTGTCATGAAGTATAATATCAAGAGAGGAATTTGATAGCATAATACCAGTTAGCCCCCCTATAGTAAATAGAAAAATAAACCCTAGAGCTCATAGGACAGGGACTTCAAATTTAATTCGACCACCGTGTAGAGTGGCCAGTCAACTGAAAATTTTAATCCCTGTGGGAATTGCAATAATTATAGTTGCGGCTGTAAAGTATGCTCGTGTGTCAACGTCTAGGCCTACTGTGAATATATGGTGAGCTCAGACAATAAACCCTAGAAACCCAATTCCTAGTATAGCAAAGATTATTCCAAGGGAGCCAAAAGGCTCTAATTTTCCTGTGTAGTGGGTTACTACATGGGAGATTACTCCAAATCCGGGGAGAATTAGGATATAAACTTCTGGGTGTCCAAAGAATCAAAATAAATGTTGGAATAGAACTGGGTCTCCGCCCCCAGTGGGGTCAAAGAAGGAGGTATTTAGATTTCGGTCTGTAAGAAGCATGGTGATGCCTGCTGCGAGGACCGGGATTGATAATACTAGGAGAAGGCCCGTAATTGCAACAGATCAGACGAATAAAGGTGTTCGTTCTGGCGTCATTCCTGCTGGGCGTATATTTAGTGCAGTGGTAATAAAGTTGAGGGAGCCTAAAATTGAAGAAACTCCTGCTAAGTGGAGAGAAAAAATTGCGAGGTCAACAGATGGGCCAGAGTGAAAAATATTATTTGAGAGAGGGGGATAGACTGTTCATCCTGTTCCTACTCCGCCTTCTACTACGGCTGATATAGTGAGGAGAATAAGGGAAGGGGGCAGTAGCCAAAATCTTATGTTATTTAGGCGGGGAAAGGCCATATCGGGGGCACTGAGAAGGGTTGGGATTAATCAATTGCCAAAGCCCCTTATTAAAACGGGCATGACCAAGAAAAAAATTATGAGAAATGCGTGAGCGGTTACTAGAACATTGTAGATTTGGTCGTTCCCTATTAGGGCTCCGGGTTGTCTAAGCTCAACACGGACAAGGAGGCTTATAGAGGTGCCTAGAAGGCCAGATCAGATACCAAAAATGAAGTATATTGTACCAATATCTTTGTGGTTTGTTGAAAATAGTCAACGCAT